TAGAAATAATAGCAGGAAATCTTTTGATAACACGGATTCCTATTTCTCAATGATATCCCACGATCAAGACAATTGGCTGAATCCCGTGAAACCATTTCATAGAAGTTCATTGATATCTTCTTTTTATAAAGCAAATCGACTTCGATTCTTGAATAATCCACATCACTTCTCCTTCTATTGTAACAAAAGATTCCCTTTTTATGTGGAAAAGGCCCGTATCAAGAATTCTGATTTTACGTACGGACAATTCCTCAATATCTTGTTCATTCGCAACAAAATATTTTCTTTGTGCGGTGGTAAAAAAAAACATGCTTTTTTGGAGAGAGATACTATTTCACCTTCACCAATCGAGTCGCAGGTATCTAACATATTCATATCTAATGATTTTCCACAAAGTGGTGACGAAAGGTATAACTTGTACAAATCTTTCCAGTTTGCAATTCGATCCGATCCATTAGTTCGTAGAGCTATTTACTCGATTGCAGACATTTCTGGAACACCTCTAAAAGAGGGACAAAAAGTCAATTTTGAAAGAACTTTTTGTCAACCTCTTTCAGATATGAATCTATCTGATTCAGAAGAGAAGAACTTGCATCAGTATCTCAATTTCAATTCAAACATGGGTTTGATTCACACTCCATGTTCTGAGAAATATTTACCATCCGAAAAGAGGAAAAAACGGAGTCTTTGTCTAAAGAAATGCGTTGAGAAAGGGCAGATGTATAGAACCTTTCATCAACGAAAGAGTGCTTTTTCAACTCGCTTAAAATCAAAATGGAATCTATTCCAAACATATATGCCATGGTTCTTTACTTCAACAGGGTGCAAATATCTAAGTTTGATATTGTTAGATACTTTTTCAGACCTATTGCCGATACTAAGTAGCAGCCGTCAAATATTGGTATCCATTTTTCATGATATTATGCATGGATCAGCGCGAATTCTTCAGAAAAAATTGTGGAAGACACGACGGAATCGGATAAGTGAGATTTCGATTAAGTGTTTACAAAATTTTCTTCTGTCCGAAGAAAAGATTCATCGAAATAATGAGTCACCATTGATATCGACACATCTGAGCTCGCCAAATGTTCAGGAGTTCCTCTATTCAATCCTTTTCCTTCTTCTTGTTGCTGGACATCTCGTTTGTACACGTCTTTTCTTTGTTTCCCGAGCCTATAGTGAGTTACAGACAGAGTTCGAAAAGATCAAATCTTTGATGAATCCATCATACATGATTGAGTTGCGAAAACTTCTGGATAGGTATCCCACATCTGAACTGAATTCTTTCTGGTTAAAGTTCAAGAATCTCTTTCTAGTTGCTCTGCAACAATTAGGATATTCTATACGTTCTAAGAAGAAATATTTGAATATCAATCTCATCGATCTCATAAGTATCATACCAAATCCCATCAATCGAATCATTTTTTCGAGAAATACGAGACATCTAAGTCATACAAGTAAAGAGATCTATTCATTGATAAGAAAAAGAGAAAACGTGGGCGATCATTGGATTGATGATAATCCAATAGAATTCTGGTTCGCGAACAGTGATTCGATTAGTGATAAAGAAAGAGACTTCTTGGTTCAGTTCTCCATCTCCACCTTAACGGCAGAAAAAAGTATTGATCAAATTCTATTGAGTCTGACTCATAGCGATCATTTATCAAAGAATGACTCTGCTTATCAAATGATTGAACAACCGGGAGCAATTTACTTACGATACTTAGTTGACATTCATCAAAAGTATCTAATGAATTATGAGTTCAATACATCCTGTTTAGCAGAAAGGCGGATATTCCTTGCTAATTATCAGACAATCACTTATTCACAAACTTCGTGTGGGGCTAATAGTTTTCATTTCCCGTCTCATGGAAAACCCTTTTCGCTCCGCTTAGCCTTATCCCCCTCTAGGGGTATTTTAGTGATAGGTTCTATAGGAAGCGGACGATCCTATTTGGTCAAATACCTAACGACAAACTCCTATCTTCCTTTCATTACAGTATTTCTGAACAAGTTCCCGGATAGCAAGCCTAGGGAGTTGGTTCTTGATGAGGAGGATGAGAGTGACTATGATGTTAGTGACTCTATTGATGCTAGTGACTCTATTGATGCTAGTGACGATATTGATACTAGTGACCTTGATAGGGAGTTGCGGCGTATAGAGTGGCTAGCTGAGGATGTGATGAATGAGTTCACCAATATTGAACTGCTGGCGGAAGTAGACCGATTTTTTATCACCCTTCACTTCGAATTAGCAAAAGCAATGTCTCCTTGCATAATATGGATTCCAGACATTCATGATCTGGATATGAATGAGTCGAAGGACTTATCCCTCGGTCTATTAGTGAACTATCTCTCCAGGGATTGTGAAAGATGTTCTACTAGAAATATTCTTGTTATTGCTTCGACTCATATTCCCCAAAAAGTGGATCCCGCTCTAATAGCCCCGAATCAATTCAATACATGTATTAAGATACGAAGGCTTCTTATTCCACAACAA